AATTAAAGCTTCTATAAATACAGATACGCCCAATACATCAAAACTCATTGCCCATGGATAAAGAAAAACCGTTTCAACATCAAAAACAACAAAAACTAGAGCAAACATATAATAACGAATTCTAAATTGTAACCAAGCGTTGCCCATTGGTTCTATACCCGATTCATAACTAGAAAGTTTCTCCGGCCCTTTCCTAATCGGGGCTAAAATCCCAGAAATTAAAAATGCCAAAATAGGAATAAAACTTGATATTATTAGAAATGCCCAAAAAATATCATATTCGTAAAGCAAAAACATAGACGCACTCCTATGAACGTGGAAAGTATATCGGATTGGTTGATTCGAATTGAAGTTCTAAAGTCATTGATAACTAGTTAGTCAAAACAACAATTTATTTTGACCAAACCATCTAGTTTCCTTTGATTATTGCAGGGCATATCTCATTTCAAGATTTATCGACTGACTTGATCGGGATCCTATTTCCAGTCTACTTAATTTTTTTAGTTCAATTTTCTTTAATTGCTTTAGTTAGTATAACTCTAGATGTTATACTTAGACAAATTTTCTTGTTTTTGCCTAGGATTCTTCCTAAAGCCTAAAGAAAGCAAATAGAATTCTTATTTTGTGTTTAAAATTTTTGAATTTATTATTCTTTTGATATTCTTTTGATTATTTGAATTTTCTTTATAAAAATGCGAGTTCGGAATTTGGATTTTTTAGGAATAGAGTCGAAAGTTTTTTCTTAGTAATTTAGAATAGAACAAGTATTCAAATGTAAGAGAATGGGTAGGTATCTGGGGATTTCGAATATCTTAGTGTTGGTATATTCCGTTTATCAGATCTGGATGGGGTGGGGTTTTCTCTTGATTGAATACAGAAAAAGAAGACCACCCCCCCTTGTTTTGGTGTGCTTCGCCGGGTCTTGGTAAGGTATACCAAAGAAAAGGAGTATCGCTAGCTTAACCCCTTGATTGTGGGCAGAAAAATGCATATGGAATTTCCCTTCGACAATTAATGACGAAGGGTTGGTTTGTTTGGAAAAAGATCGATTCGATTCCTTGAAATATGATATGTTTTTTCGGTTTTCTGTTCTGCTTTAAATGATTCCCGTGAGTGAGTTTCTAGGACAAATTTTGTTTCGATGAACCAACCGGTCAGTTATAAGCAACAAACAAGAATGAAGAAATCAAAATTATACAATTTTTTATTTCAAATGAAAATTTGGAATTTTATTCATTTTTTTTATAGGGCTCTAGGGCTATACGGACTCGAACCGTAGACCTTCTCGGTAAAACAGATCAAACTTATTATTATCAAAATGATCTGAACTGTTTCAAAGACCCAACATGCATTTTTTTTTGCATTGGGCTCTTTCATTAACTGATAGAAATATCAGCCAATCTGCCATATTTTTTCTTGACAGAAAAATAAGATAAGGAGATGGCTCCATGTGCTCTGATTCATTATTTGGGATTCTAATTCAGAGCACTACCAAAGTGTTTCAAAGGTGAAGTTATTTTGACGTAGGTCTGCCTTTGGCCTAGAATTTTAAGTTAAATGAAGTCTCTATCGTTCGGCTTAAAAAATCCAATATGAAACTTCATACACCTTCAAGTTCATAGGACGAAAAGAGATTTTTTGAGGGCCTTATACTCATTATGCCTAGCATTGAATATACTGCTATTCACCTTATCAATATCTCAAGGCGGAGCCTGTTTGGTACCTACAAAGGGCACTCAAATAGGACCGAACCTCTCGTCAGGCTATTGTTCTCTTTTCTCTTAAAGTTATTATGGAGTAAGACATCGATTTCTCAATAAGATCCATTTTTTGGATTGTATGGTGGATTCCCCTGAAAAACATTGGCGCGCGTGTAAACGAGGTGCTCTACCAACTGAGCTATAGCCCTTAGTGCTTGTGATGCATATTTTATCATGTATATAATTTGTTGTCAAGATCAATATTCTATGATCCAACATCCGAAATTTTTGAGTGGTATTGGTTCGATTATTGTTGCTTATAAGGAATATGATATTTATAATCCATCGATAGGATGGGTTCCATTTGGTTCTCTTTAGGATAATAAGTGACCTACTTAACTCAGTGGTTAGAGTATCGCTTTCATACGGCGGGAGTCATTGGTTCAAATCCAATAGTAGGTAGAACTTATTAGATACCGGAGTCAACGGTATCTAATAAGTTTTTTGTCCCACCCTTATTTTTATAGATTTTTTATTTATTTCATTTTTGAATTGCGTTGTATCTAAATTGGATTCTGCTTGATTGGATTATGTCGAGTGAATCCAATCAAAATAGGGTTTAGAAACAGAACCTCTTTTGATTATTTGAACGCACCAACTAGTTATGAAATTGCATTGACAGCCTCGACTCTTGTCCTAGCTCGTCGAAGAGCTAGATTTGCCTCAATTATTTGTCTCTTTCCTTCAGCCTTTTTCAAATTAGCTTCTGCTATTTCAAGAGTTTGCTGAGCTTCTTGTGA